TCACATATAGAAAATATAAAAGTATAGAAAGATGCAAGATTCTATATTTTTTGAGAATGTTCAGTTTTACTAAGAATCCCTATTCCCGGATCGGATTCTAACAAATTTTTCGGGAATTTGTAAGAAACTCTTTCTTTATTTTATTAACGTTTATTAAATTCAAATTATTAGACAAAAACAAGATAATAAAAAATAATAAAAAAAGGAGATTATCATACACATACATATCTATATATTTATATTTCATGTAGAAAGATGAAAAATTCTATTTTGTTAGTTCTACATTCCTTGCACTTATTTTCTTATCTTATTCTATTTCTATTTATAAATTTTTGAAATTGTTATATTTATTGTTTTATTTATATATTAATATTATGTACTTACATATACTCCATTATGTACTCACTTAGCTATACTTAGTATAACTATATATGAATTATAATGATAATACGATACCTTTATAACAATATAAATAACAATATAACAATAACAGGTATAAATATTAAATCCAGGTATCTATTTTATGACAACTTTCAATAACTTACCCTCTATTTTGGTGCCTTTAGTAGGCCTAGTATTTCCGGCAATTGCGATGGCTTCTTTATTTCTTCATGTTCAAAAAAACAAGATTTTTTAGATATAGATAAAATCTTATCTATTTTTTTTTTCAAGACTTAGATCATAATACAGATATTGATTTCTTAGAATCAAATATGTGATTCAGTTTCCCCTGAACATAAGCTATTATGCATGCGTAAACATGATATATACATAAATGAATTATAGCTATTTGAAACAAAATCGGGATTGGGGCGAATGTCTGAAATGTAAAGTAAATGTATCCATATGTAGATATCTATAGGGAATCATACGAAGTGGATCTTATTATTTTGGGTCTAAGAAATTCGATGAATTACTCCTAAAAGTGCACATCGAAATAGTGCTAGTTGATGAGAGTTACTTCGGAAACACAAAAAAAAAGTCAAATTCATTTGGGTTATTCTCTCAATTTCAATAAAATGCAACTAGATCTAGTATGAATTGGCGATCAGAACATATATGGATAGAACTTATAGCGGGGTCTCGAAAAACAAGTAATTTCTGCTGGGCCTTTATCCTTTTTTTAGGTTCATTAGGGTTTTTATTAGTTGGAATTTCCAGTTATCTTGGTAGGAATTTTATATCTTTATTTCCGTCTACACAAATCATTTTTTTTCCACAGGGGATCGTGATGTCTTTCTACGGGATTGCGGGTCTCTTTATTAGCTCCTATTTGTGGTGCACAATTTCATGGAATGTAGGTAGTGGTTATGATCGATTCGATAGAAAAGAAGGAATAGTGTGTATTTTTCGTTGGGGATTTCCTGGAAAAAATCGTCGGATCTTACTCCAATTCCTTATGAAAGACATCCAGTCCATCCGAATAGAAGTTAAAGAGGGTATTTATGCTCGTCGTGTCCTTTATATGGAAATCAGAGGCCATGGGGCTATTTCCCTGACTCGTACTGATGAGAATTTGACTCCACGAGAAATTGAGCAAAAAGCTGCTGAATTGGCTTATTTCTTGCGTGTACCAATTGAAGTATTTTGAAAATGAATTGAAAAGAGTGAAGGCTTTTTTTTTTCAAAAAAGTGGACTCTTTCTTATTCCATCTCTGTATTATTTCTAAATTCAAGTACTAACCACTGAATCATACAGAAAAAAAACAGGGAATAAATTCATGGGCTCGATGACTTGTAATAGAACTTATCCTTGATATGAATATTAGTTAGTATCGTATGGAGTCGACGAATGAGGTGAGTTCATTAAAAATTCAAAGACGAAAAAATGGCAAAAAAGAAAGCATTCATTCCCCTACTATATTTTGCATCTATAGTATTTTTGCCCTGGTGGATCTCTCTCTCATTTACTAAAAGTCTGGAATCTTGGGTTACTAATTGGTGGGATACTATGGAATCCGAAATTTTCTTGAATATCATTCAAGAAAAGAGTATTCTAAAAAAATTCATAGAATTAGAGGAACTCTTCCTCTTGGACGAAATGATAAAGGAATACCCGGAAACACATCTAGAAAAGCTTCGTATCGGAATCTACAAAGAAACGATCCAATTGATCAAGATACACAATGGGGATTGTATCCATACGATTTTGAATTTCTCGACAAATATAATCTGTTTCGTTATTCTAAGTGGTTATTCTGTTTTAGGTAATGAAAAACTTGTTATTCTTAACTCTTGGGTTCAAGAATTCCTATATAACTTAAGCGACACAATAAAAGCTTTTTCAATTCTTTTATTAACTGATTTATGTATAGGATTCCATTCGCCCCACGGTTGGGAACTAATGATTGGCTCTTTATACAAAGATTTTGGATTTGCTTATAACGATCAAATTATATCCGGTCTTGTTTCCACTTTTCCGGTCATTCTAGATACAATTTTAAAATATTTGATCTTCCGTTATTTAAATCGTGTATCTCCCTCACTTGTAGTGATTTAT